TTTTCATTTTAAAGAATTTCTTAGTTATCCAATAACAAGTAACAGTAGTAGATAGTATTCGATGAAAGAAAGAGAACAATGAATAAAATAATGGGAACAATCAATATTCGCGAAGCACGCATTGTTGTATTAGATCTAAGGGTTCTTTCTTGACCTAACTACCTAACTAGAAGTTATAATATGGAAAGACAAAATGTGGAACCTATAAAGGAAAAGATAATAGGAATTTTTTAGAATCTAATTGAACCAAAATACAGATTTTATTTTTTCGAGTGATCTGATCGTGCGATATCTTTTTTTTTTTCTCATTCGAGATACTATGTGAATGAACCTACTATTGAATCTAATGAGTTAAAATTAAAGTAAAAAGTAAAAGAAAAGATTTTATTGTTATAAGGGCACTCTTCGTTCCAAAATATAAAATGTATTCGATACAATTAAAAAAGAAATGATCAAAATAGAAATGATTTTCTAATTTTGTTTCATAGTGACGCAAAGAAAGTTTCATTTTTGAATGAAGTTACACGGCACAGTTCTTATTTTATTATTAGTTTACTCAAGAGTTGCTCAATGAATCTGTTGATTCGGAATCACGGTATGGGTAGATGCCACAGATAATGAATCGATTTCTTTTTATACCTCTGTCACTCTATCTTTGTTAGTGCCGCCTATAATAATTGATTGATGAATCAAAAACTTTCAATTTAACTTATTCTTTCAATTGGTATTTTTGTTTATCCTCGTATCTCGCAAAAATGGAAACTTAGGTAAGTGCTTTATAAACATATGTATAATAAAGAACATATTTCATTTAGCTCCTTCATGCCTACTATAACTAGTTATTTCGGTTTTCTACTAGCGGCTTCAACTATAACCTCAGTCCTATTTATTGGTCTAAGCAAGATACGACTTATTTGAAATTAATCGAATAAACAATTCATAAAGAGAAACCTTTCCGTGAGATTCCATGTATTCTATGAGTTCCTTACCGTGTCAATTGCCAATTCTTGGTCATTGCGATTCATGGGCAATTCGGATTAAGATTTAGGGATAGATATTACCTCTCTTTTCCCCTTTTCAAACAAATTGAAATGAAATGATTGAAGTTTTTCTATTTGGAATCGTCTTAGGTCTAATTCCTATTACTTTGGCTGGATTATTCGTAACTGCATATTTACAATACAGACGTGGTGATCAGTTGGACCTTTGATTAATTAACATCTCTTTTTTTGATTGACCTCCTCTTTTCTTTATTCTTTAATCCACAGGAGGTCAAATTCAGATTGCTGTTCAAGTTAGTGAAGTTAGTTCAGTGTAATTCCAACTAACAAAAACGGAATCACGCTCTGTAGGATTTGAACCTACGACATTGGGTTTTGGAGACCCACGTTCTACCAAACTGAACTAAGAGCGTTTTCTTATCACAATAGATAAGACTATAAAGAAAAGGATTCTTTTTGTAACTCCAACACATCTTGTATGCATATACTATTATAGTATCATAAAATGAAAAATTATGTATATCCAATTTTAATTGATCTCAATTGATTCTTCGTTACTGCTCAGAGGAGAAGTAATAGGTAGGGATGACAGGATTTGAACCCGTGACATTTTGTACCCAAAACAAACGCGCTACCAAGCTGCGCTACATCCCTTTCAATTGGTCTACAGTGTCATTGTAGAGAATACCTGTCTTGTTTTCCACATCCTTATTTCCTCCATTGATATACACAATTTTTCTTCCCATTTCTTCTTTTTTTTTTTATCATATTATTATATATTAACATATAATAATAAAAGACTTATATACATATAAAATATGAAACCCACCCTAAAAATGAAATAAAAAATAAATGAATATTTTTGGGGAATGCTCAGGAGTAAAGAAACTTCTTTTTATGTTTTAAGAAAAAGAAAATCTTATCTAGCGAATCTTCAATTTGAATCGGGAATTCTGTGTACAAATACAAGTGGTCCATATGCATCTGATCATATATGTATTACCATTATGTATTACAATAAATAAGGAGGATTTTAAATGCGAGATCTAAAAACATATCTTTCCACGGCACCGGTACTAAGTACTATATGGTTCGGGTCCTTAGCAGGTCTATTGATAGAGATTAATCGTTTATTCCCGGATGCGTTGACATTCCCTTTTTTTAATTAACATGAGAAGGGGTGAAGAATATTAGAGATACAATCAAATATCTGTGACTAATTCCTTTCCCCCTCCTCTTTTTTTCTCTTTTTTAGAATTTTATAAGGGAGGAGTAAGAGAAAGAATAAAAGTGGATTTAACCTCAGCGAAACTCGGGTTCAGACTCGAATCAAATTAAGAATAGAGGGAAAACGTAAATGTAAATGTTGGTCTAGTGCAAGAGTATCATACAAGATCCTTAAATTAAATACTGTACTGCGATTAGAAATATAGTTATAGTTAGAAATCATTGTATTACTTATTATTTACTATTACTCTATTGATATTGATTACAACGAAATCCTTCATATCATAATTGGATTTTGAGTTAGCAACTTCTATTTTTTTTCCTTACTTTCTTCGGATCGAAAATAGAAGACTTGAATGAATAAAAAAAAAACAAAGGAGGTTCATGGCCAAGAGTAAAGATGCCCGAATAAGGGTTCTTTTGGAATGTACTAATTGTGTACGAGGCGGTGTTAATAAGGAATCAACAGGCATTTCCAGATATATTACTGAAAAAAATCGACACAATACGCCCGGTCGATTGGAATTGCAAAAATTCTGTCCCTATTGTTATAAACATACGATTCATGGGGAGATAAAAAAATAGATCGAACCGAGGGCCTGTGTGTCACCCTTCCAAGGAACAGTAAAAATAATATAGTAAAATAATATAGTATATAATATTATATAATATATATAACATATATTTAAATAGAAATAAACCAAATCCTATTTCTGAATTCTAATTCATTTTTGATCCGAACGAAATAGGATTTTCGGGATAAGGAATAAACAAACCATGGATAAATCCAAGCGACCTTTTCTTAAATCCAAGCGATCTTTTCGTAGGCGTTTGCCCCCGATCCAATCGGGGGATCGAATTGATTATAGAAACATGAGTTTAATTAGTCGATTTATTAGTGAACAAGGAAAAATATTATCTAGACGAGTGAATAGATTGACTTTGAAACAACAACGATTAATTACTATTGCTATAAAACAAGCTCGTATTTTATCTTCGTTACCTTTTCTTAATAATGAGAAACAATTTGAAAGAACCGAGTCGACCGCTAGAACTACTGGTCTTAGAACCAGAACTAAATAGGCTTACTCTTCAATTGAATCGAAATTCCAATTCGAACTCAAACGCGGATTTGATGTTTTGTTCGAAAAATCTAAGAATCGAGATTTGATTGTTGTGTTGTAAGAAACAAAAATAATCGGGGAAGAAGAAGAAATCCTTTTTTTTTTATTGAACATATTCCTTCATTTTGACGACTTTATCATATTTTATCATACTAATTTAGAATCTACCTTCCCGGAGTTCATTCTCCGGGGAACTCCATTTATTTAAATCATTAAATCATTCCGGTGAATTCTTTACAATCTCTTTATTTTATGATCTCATTGGAAATCATATAAAGACAATTCCTATTGGATATAGCTATTTGTGCAAGTATTTTACGATTAAGAAGTAACTGCCTCTTGTACAGATCGTGTATAAATCTACTATAACTATAGGATGCCCCATTCTCGTGAATTACTGCATTTATCCGAGTGATCCACAAACGACGAAAATCTCTCTTTTGCCGATCTCTATCCCGATGAGTCGAAACCAAAGCTCTGATTTTCTGTTGAGTAATAGTTCGAGTAAGTCTTGAATGGGCTCCTCGAAAGCTTGATGTAAATAAACGAATTTTTGTTCTACGTCTACGAGCTATATATCCTCGTCTAGTTCTGGTCATTGAATAAATGAAACTTTGATGAATAACTAATTGATTTCCTTTCTTTCAGTTATCCTTGTACCCTTTCCTGGTCTATTAATAACAAAGCGGATTCTTCCAATGTATAAAATAAAAATTCCAATGGCTTTTGCTACTATAACCTTCCCGACCACGATTTTTTTTTCTTTTTTCTATGCATTTCACCTCGAAATAAGAAATAGTATTGATACTAGGTATCAAAAACATAGTAAATTAACTAAAAAAGTAGTCAATTTGAAATTAAATGGATAAAGAAATAGTGGGTTCCATCGTTTCTATGGTTACTTCTTAAACGGTGAGGTCCTTTCTATACACCGGAGCTCCTTCCTTCATTTAATAAATCTTATTGGTAACTTGTACAGTTCACACTCTTTGGCTCTACCCATGAATTATCCAGTAATAGGTCTTTCACAATGAGATCTACCTATACAGTAACGGTATTTAATTATGAAGGTTAGCTAAGTAGCTGACCCTGTTAGTCCGTTCTTGCAAGAGTGGGAGCCTAATCTTTCTGCTGATTTTCCCCGCTTAATGGATAACCCTTTTGCCAATGGGGAATTGCTTATTATCTTAAATTTAGGTGATTGTATTTGCACCGACGGAAACCATAAATTTCATACACAATACACAATAGGGGAATATGATAGATCTTTTTTTTTTTTAGTTTAGATAGTGAATGGAGTTCTTCCATTCTATTCACTGGTACTGATCATTGATACTGGAAAAGTTGTTTTTCGTCCCAGTCCATGATCTGAACGAGTCGCACATACACCCTAGTACATGTTCCTCGGCGCTGAGGACACCCCCGAAGAGCGGGGGATTTCGTGACATTTCTGATTGGCTGTCTTGTGTTTCTAATAAGTTGTTTAATAGTTGGCATGCTGAATCATATACATAATGTACTGGTTTAGATCGATCCTAACCGGATGATTATGAATTACCCCCATTTTATTTAATTTAATGAAAATGAAACCCGGTAAGAAGATCTCAAATCACGGATTTGCACGAAATCCTTTCTTTTTTCATTGAACCGCTACAAGATCAACAATTCCATGAGTTTGGGCTTCTGTTGCTGACATAAAAACATCCCTTTCCAGGTCTTCGGATACAACCCATAAGGGTTTGCCCGTTCTTTGTACATAAACCTTTGTGATGATTTCGCGCAGTTTCAGTAGTTCTTCCGCTTCCATGACAAATTCTCCGGCTTGTGCCTCATAAAAAGCGGCAGCCGGTTGATGGATCATTACCCTGATGATATAACATAATAAATGATTTCTCTATCTCGTATGATGAGTCGAAGAGAAGAGATAAAGAATAACAAGAAAAAAAGATAGAATTGAACAACCGTACAGGCATCTTTTGCGAATTGCATACGGCTCTACAATGGAATTGACTTTTACCTGCCATCGAAAAATGTAGGATCTGTCAGATCCAGATCGGTAAATGATCCAATTACCACCCTTCCTTTCGGAGAAGTTAAAAAATACTATGATGGCTCCGTTACGTTATATATTTATTTCCTCTATGATTCAGCAATCCCAAAGTTTCTTTTTGATCTGATCAAATAAAATAAGAACCAAATAAGATTATTTTTTATTTTCGTATCCTTTCATAACATAAAGATTGTTAAGAGCCTTCTGGTGTGAAAACAAAAAGTTTGTGACGCTGAAACGGACCCCCGATAGATAAGATAAAATCGGAAATACCCTTTATCTCATACTTCTCTTTCGATACATAATCTAATGTTTTGAAAAAAAAAACAATAAAGAATTTTCTCATATCGAATTCGAAGTGCCATGCTATTATTACTTAATATTCATATTTCATATGGCGAAGGCATAGTCTGCTTTTTTCTATCAAATAAAAAACTCATTGGCGCCAAGCGTGAGGGAATGCTAGACGTTTGGTAATTGTTCCTCCGACCAGGATAAAAGATCCCATTGAAGCGGCTAATCCCAGGCATATTGTATGTACCTCTGGTGGCACAAATTGCATAGTATCATAAATAGCTATTCCGGGTAGTACCCATCCGCCAGGAGAATTTATAAAAAAATACAGATCTTTGTTTTCATCCTCTATACTGAGATATATCATAAGACCAATAAGTTGATTCGAGATCTCGCTCTCAACCTCTTGGCCTAAAAAAAGTAATCTTTCTCGATAAAGTCGGTTGATTAGGATAAAATTGTATCCCTCAGGAACCGTACATGCACCTTTTGATGCATACGGTTCTAAAAAAAATCGCGAAAAAGAATCAATGTGTAGATTCCAGCCCTCTTTTTTTTCATAGCAAGCTCTTTCTAAAACGAGGGGGCTTTTTCTTCGATTTTTCAAGAAAGATGAGTTTTGACCCTTCCATATAATATATATAAATATATATAAAATAAAAAAAAAAAAAGAATTCATTAAACTTATCGAACTAACTTATCATTGATGTATTGTCTCATCGAGATCCGATCCAAATCACGATGTCATTTTCTTGTTTCTAAATGGGCCTTCTTAATTTTTTTAGGTTTATGCTCTACTCCGGGTAAAGATCCGATCGACTTCGATTTGCACATATAGGACAAATGCCCCCAATACCACTTCTTTTTACTACAACTTCCTTTTTTTATTTATTTCATGTCTTCACCAAATATTCGACGTATTCATCCTATTACTCGATTGATTAACAGTTTGAGATCACTCCTATTTCTATTTATAAATAAAATCATTTATGATACAATATAGTAATCATATATTACCAATTGGGTTTTTTATAAACGGAGCCTGTATACTTCATTTTATTGATCCAACTAAGCCAACCATAAATTATTTGATAATATTAATCTGGATCCCCCCAAAAATAAAATGGATCTAATTGAACTTCACGCTCCAAATTGTTGATGATTCAATCAATCTTTCTTGGGCGAAACAGAGGATATCTCGATCGAGGGAGAGAACGGGAAAATACCATATGACCCAATATATCTGACAAGCCGCACTATACGTCAATCCAAGATATATCGTCCTCTCCAGGATTTCGAAAAGGCACTTTTGGAACACCAATAGGCATAAAAAAACAGAAAAAAGAATTTAGTACTTTATTTCACTTTGGTATGGAAACGTAACAATGAGTTTATTGTCTTCATAATATTGGCCTTCATCATATTTTATCCTTAGATTGGATAAGTTCATAAAAGAAGACAGAATGAATAAAGGAAAATTTTTACGAATAGGGCCTTCGAATGATGAACAAGTATGGGTGCATTCACTCATAGAAAATGGGATCAACCCCCATTGCGTATTGGTACTTATTGGGTATAGAATAGATCTGTTTATCTTTGTTCCTACGAACAGAATTGTTCCATTAGTACCAACAGAATAGAACAAATACAAATATTAACATTAACCCTTGCTTCGAGATAATCCACTGAAAAGAGAATATCAATAGCATAGTTTTTTCTAATGCAATAAAGTTACATAGTGTCTATTTTTCTTTGATAAAGAGGTATTTCCATGGGTTTGCCTTGGTATCGTGTTCATACTGTC